AAATACGATAGTATGGTAGAAAGAAATATCTAAATCTTTCTACCATACTATCTACTATTGTTATTGTAGTGTATATAAGGTGTATTGTAATCCGGGTTAATTTAATAGAGATCAATCTACAATAGTATCGTCATATTCCTATATATTGGTATATATCGATATCAATTACATATTATATATAATATAATGTATATAGTGCCCCCCCAATTCTATTTCTTTGCTTTATCCATCTGTCTTGTATTTAATTTGTGTTGATTTCAATCAATTTGAAATAATTGAAAAGCGACTCGTACGATTCTAATTCCTGGATTGCTGATTATTTTCAATATGAATCCCGATCAAAAGAATCAAGGGCCTCTTCGATGGGTATAATAAAAGAAAATAAAGTAATCTTTTTATTAGCATTCCGACGAAGAAGTCATTGATCGATCAGTTGACATATGATCTATGGAAACTTCTTCGGATTTCAAAAAAAAAAAAAGGGGGGGAAAGGATTAGTAAACCTCTTTTAACGTTTGAACAGTGAGTTCAATAAAACAAGTACAACATAAATAAAATTTCCAAAATATTAAAACAAACGGGAAGTGCGCAATATGTGACTCGCCCAAGACAATATTTTAGTCTGTGTAGTATCTCGTTAGAGAACTACTATGTCTGTGTTGTTTCCGATAGAAAATGTGTATCTACGTAATGTAATAACAGAACTATTTTCTCTTTGAATAAAGGGAAACAAAAAAGAATAAAGGGAAACAAAAAAGTAAAATAAAAAAAGTGCAACTCTTCCTCACGGTCCATATCTAATTTTAGTAAGAGTCGGTTCATCGAAATCGAAAATTGATCAAGAATTCAGTTGGAATAAATTTACTACCATTTGTATTTCTTTTACTTTGTATTCTTTTTACTTTCGAAATACAAACACGGAAATAATTGAAATATTTGTTTGATTGAAAGAGTATTCTTCATATATATTATTCATAAACTATATTACTACACGAAAACCCAAGAGAATTTTGAAATGCAGATATTTTTTTATTTCTATTTCAATTTAAAAATTGAATTTTAAATTGAAATAGTGTTGAAATAATGAAATTTCAACTAAAAAAAGCTTTTCAGAACTGAACGATTTATAAAAAAAAAATGGATCCAGTTTAATTCCTAAACTCAATTACAATTAGTAGTACTTCTAGAGTCCACTTCTTCCCCATACTACGAGTGAAAGGGAAAATGTAAAGACTACCATTAAAGCAGCCCAAGCGAGATTTACTATATCCATGTGAATTATGTCCCCTATCTATGAAGGAATTCTTGAATTATTGTTCACTAATAAATAATAGTGGAATCACTGGCGCAGAGTCAAAAATTCTGACCTAACGTCGTTGATGAAACAATCCAATAAATTCAACTCTAACTTATAAGGGGTCTTATAAGATTTCTAGTATAATCAGAAAAGATTAAGCACAAGCAAAATATGCGGAGACCCCCTTGGAAGTATCAAAGAAATGCTACTAATATGTAGAAATACTAAAAATTATGTAGAAATACTAAAAATCTATTCTTTCTTTTGTTGTCCTTCATTAAGTTAAGTAAAAAGTCTAAAAAAATAGAAGAAAGGTAGATCACTACCCAACCCATACCCTATTTCTTTCCCATTTTGTTTTGATCTAATCCTTACCGTCCCTTATTGTCTCTATGAAACAATCGGAGGACGCCCTATTATGTTCTGTTCTTGACTAGGGGTTAACGAAAAAAGAAAAAAGGTATAGTATATAAGGTATATTAAGTAAAAGCCAATTACTCAATTCAATCGAATTAATATTGATTGAATGCCGGAGTACTCAAAGACTTTGATGAATATGTCTACAAAGTATCTTCTGGCCTTTCCGCAACTAAAAACGGAATTTGATTTCCGTCCTGCTATCCAATCTAATTCAAAACCCGGCCCGTAGACACTCCGTTAGTAATGGAAGGACTATCACGATTTATCAGTTTCCTCCGTTTGCTTCCGCCGGAAAAATTTCCCAAATTCTATCAGCAAAACAGAAGAAGGTATGTCAATTCTTTTGGTGATTAGGCGACACCCGGATTTGAACTGGGGAAAAAGGATTTGCAGTCCCCCGCCTTACCGCTCGGCCATGCCGCCAAAACGATACCAAATCAAAATCTATCAAAAAATTATCCTTTTGTCTTCTTATTTATTGTACTTGTATTTTGAATCTTAATCCCGTTTTCCTTAATTCCTTTTCTAAAAGAAATCTTTCTTTTTTGTTTGAGTTGGATCCATCCCTTCGATTGATTGTATAGTATCTTAAAACCATACAATCTCTAAAAATTTCCCTTACTTTTCTAGTGAAAAACAAAATTTTGATTTTTCAGTCATAAAAGAAAAAATTCAGCACAAACTGGAACCGTTAACTATTATATAATTCATGAATGATTCGTATATATAATTCATGAATGATTCGTAAATTTGAATCTCAAATTGCGTTTCCTTAATGATATA